TTAGGCCTTTTTTAATTTAATTCAATTGTGAACTAGCACGACGTGTGTATCTAGGGAAAAGTCGCGTCAAAGTGACTTTTCCCTAGATACGTCTATTCAATTCTGAATTTATCTAGAATATAGGAATTGGATTAAATATTCAAAACCCATTTTCATCTTAAAAAAAGAAATTCAATAGATTTAAAACTTATTGTTAGGTAAATAAATTACCAAATGTTTTTCTAGAATATCCAATATCTGTTTTATATCTTCTATGCAAACATGTTCAATTTTCATAAGATCTTCCTGGCTGTTATTCAAAAGGTCCAATAATGTATATATATTGGCCCTTTTGAGGCAATTATAGATCCTTGGGGGCAATTCTGATTGGTCAATAAAAATCGATTTTAATGTTATTTCTTTTTTGTTTTTTCTGAGCTTAGTCAATTTATCATGAAAGATAAAAGGCAATAACGGAACCGTGTGTTGATTGTTCTCGAAATTTGAATTTTCTTCGTCCATATGTAAAAAGGGAATAAAAAAATCAATCAAATTACGAGAGGCTTCAAGAAGTGCTTCTTTCGGAGTTAAACTTCCGTTTGTCCATATTTCGAGAAAAAGTATCTCTTGCTTTTCATTCCCATTGCCATAAGAATGAATACTATGATTTGCATTTCGAACAGGCATGAATACAGCATCTATAGGATAACTTCCATCTTGAAAGTTCTGTGGCATGTTTTTAAGATATCCTCGATTTCTCTCGATTTCTAATCCAATACACAAATCAATTGGTTCCATCAGGCTAGCTATATATTGCGCATTATCAACGATTTCGACATAAGGTGGTAACACGATATCTTGAGCAGTTACATATTTAGGACCTCTGACACAAATAGATGCGTTGCAGGTTCCATATAGATTACTTCTGAATACAATTTCTTTCAAATTCATTAAGATTTCATGGACCGATTCTTGAATACCCGCTATGATAGAATATTCATGTGAGACTTTCTCAGATTTTACACGTGTGATACATGTTCCTTCTATTTCTCCAAGTAAAGCTCGTCGTATCGCAATGCCTATTGTGTCGGCTTGACCTTTTATAAGTGGAGACAGAATAAACCGTCCATAATAAAGACGTTTACTATCTGTTCTTGATTCAACACACTTCCACTGTAGTGTCCGAGTAGATACTGTTATTTTCTCTCGAACCATAGCAATAATATTGGATTAGATCATTGAATCATTTATTTCTCTTGTTTTTCTTGAAAATTATTCAATCGGCATTTCTACACACGCCTTTTTTTTGGAGGTCTACAGCCATTATGTGGCATAGGGGTTACATCTCGTACGAAAGTTAATAATATACCACTTCTACGAATAGCGCGGAGTGCTGCGTCCCTTCCGAGACCGGGACCTTTTATCATGACTTCTGCTCGTTGCATACCTTGATCCACTGCCGTACGAATAGCATTTGCTGTTGCGGTTTGAGCAGCAAACGGTGTCCCTCTTCTCGTACCCTTGAATCCACAAGCCCCGGCAGAGGACCAAGAAAACACCCGTCCCCGTACATCTGTAACAGCGACAATAGTATTATGGAAGCTTGCTTGAACATGAATAACTCCTTTTGGTATTCTACGCGTACTCTTAACCGAACTAATGCGTCCATTCTTACGTGAACCAATTCTGGGTATAGCTTTTGGCATATTTTATCATTTCATAAATATGAGTCAGAGATATATGGATATATCCATTTCATGTTAAAAGAGATTCCTTATTTAATTTATGTATGTATCCGGTTTCTTTAGCGAGTCTGATTATCCCTGCCTTTGTTTATGTCTCGGGTTAGAACAAATTACTATAATTCGCCCCCGCCTACGGATTAGCCGGCATTTTTCACAAATTTTACGAACAGAAGCTCTTATTTTCATATTGGTTATTCCTTGTCTTAAATCTGAATCTATTTCTTGGAAGAAAATAAGTTTCTTGAGATTGTGTGCATCTTGCATCATATTCTCACGAAAGGAATGTTCAAGTTAAAAAACCGATTAATCCTTCGAATCCTTCTTGTTTCGGAGTCAATAAATTATGCGTCCCCCGGTTGAATCATAACGACTTACTTCAATTTTGACTCTATTTCCTGGTAGTATCCGTAAAAAACTACGTCGAATCTTTCCTGAAACAGAACCTAGAATCAGATCTTCAGTATCTAAAATCTAAACGAACCCAGAACATGCCGTTGAGAGGCGATTCGGTGATTAAACCTTCATGAATCCATTTTGGTTCTTTCAGTACAGGTAAAACCCCCTTGAAGTATCAACTAATGGAGGAGGAACAATATTGGACAACTCGTCTCTTTTCTTTTTTTTTACAATTACAAATAGTAAGTTTTAGATCCAATTTGTATAGTAAATTTTTATATTAGTATATTATAAGGATTACCATATATAACACAAAATTTCTCCGCCGATTCCTTCGAGCCGAGCCCTCCGGTCTGTCATTATACCTCGAGAAGTAGAAACAATTACAATCCCCATCCCGCCTAAAATTCGAGGAATTCGTTGAGAGTTAGAATAAATTCGTAGACCGGGTCGACTGATACGTTTTAAATTTAAAATATTTCTATAGGGCCTTTTTGTAGTCCTTCTGTGTTGTAATGTTAAAACCAAAAAATTTTTGTTGTTTTCTCGATGTGTTCTCACGTTTTCGATAAAACCTTCTTGTAAAAGTATTTTAACAATATTTTCCGTAATATTGGTAAATATTATTCGAACCACTCTTTTTTTATCCCTATCGGCATTTCGTATAGAGGTTATTATCTCAGCAATAGTATCCCTACCCATGGTAAGCTAAAGTTATTATTAAATCCAAATTTGATATAATCAACATGTTTTTTTACGTATTTTTTTTTTTCTAAATATGACTAATCACTAACGGTATATACGTGAGATACAATCTTATTTCTTTCAAATACTCCAACTATGCACGATCTCGGTTTATAATACCTCGGGAGCTAATGAAACTATTTTAGTAAAATTTAATTGTCTCAACTCCCGGGCGATCGCCCCAAAAATTCGAGTTCCTTTTGGATTTCCTTCTTGATCAATAACAACCGCAGCGTTGTCATCATATCGTATTATCATACCGTTGTCACGTTTGAGCTCTTTACAGGTACGTACAATTACAGCTCGTACCACTTCTGATCTTTTTAGGGGCATATTTGGTACTGCTTCTTTGATCACAGCAACAATAACATCACCAATATGAGCATATCGACGGTTGCTAGCTCCTATGATTCGAATACACATCAATTCTCGAGCCCCGCTGTTATCTGCTACATTTAAATGGGTCTGAGGTTGAATCATATCATTTTGTAATCTGTTCTTTCAATGCAAAGGACGAAGAAAAAAAAGAAATATTCCTTATCTAAAATAAAAAATTTGCAATTTTCTAAGACCCCCCTTTGGTTCTACTTTTTTATCCTTTATCCCGAAATAATGAATTGAGTCCGTAGAGGCATTTTGGATGCTGCTATTGCAATTGCCCCTCTAGCTATATTTTCTGTTACTCCGGTCATTTCATAAAGTATTCGACCTGGTTTAACAACAGCTACCCAATATTCGGGGGATCCTTTCCCCGACCCCATACGCGTTTCGGCAGGTCTTACTGTAACTGGTTTGTCTGGAAATATCCGTACCCATATTTTGCCACCACGACGTACATTTCGTGTCATTGCTCGTCGACCCGCTTCTATTTGTCTCGATGTGATCCAAGCGGGTTCAAGTGCCTGAAGAGCATATTTACCGAAACATATACGATTCCCTCGATAAGATATTCCTTTCATTCTTCCTCGGTGTTGTTTACGAAATCTGGTTCTTTTGGGGTTATAGTTGATGGTTGTTTCTGAATTCCATCTCTACTACAGAACCATACATGAGAATTTATTCTCATATGGCTACTCGCGATTTCATTTTATTTTAATTTCATTTTAATTACTAAAATAAATATATATTTATTTAATATTTTTTTTTACTATTTTATAGTCAATCTTGGTATTCTTTGAGAAATCTAATATTTGTGTATCTGGTTTGAATAGATAACTAACCATTTTCTATTGTATAAATCATAGCATAGGATTCTTTTTTATAATTTTTTTTATTTTATTGTTTAATTATTGTTTAAATTTAGCAATCCACGTTTTCGCGGGCGAATATTTACTCTTCTATTTCAATTTTAGAGTTGTCTATTGATTTCTCAGACTAGATAAATTGATTTCCGGCTCGTTCCGCCATCCCAACCAGTGAATCATTAAGATTCATTTTTAATAAAATAAAATCTTTTACATTCACAGCTTACATCGTTCCCATCACTTCTTCCTTAATGGTTAGGTTCTAATTTTACAATGGAGCTCATAATGAAATTTGTTCTCGAGTCAACTTTCTCAGTCTTTATTGGCCCCAAGCTCTTGATTTTTTTGTTTTGTTATATTAATCCTAGTAAGAGGAGTCGTTTTATTTTACTTATGAATTATGGATGGATGAATTCGTATTGATGCTTTTATTACACTGCCTTTTATTAAAAGCTTTTATAAAATTATAAGTTTTTATAAAATTACTCATAAACCCTACATATTGGAAGTCTATATCATTGATATTGATTTTTTCTCTCTTTCTCTCAGCCTTCCGTTTACCCACATATTGATTCTCTATTTTGCTTTACAACTTAAATCCTATTGATTGTTTTTTTTTTGACAAAAAAATTCAGTTGCTACAAAGATATGACCGATTTATCACATCTTGACTGGTTCTTTAGCTTTAGATCGAGATAATGTGAAGTGATGAGTTGGTTATTAGTTCTAGAGTTATTAAGTTCCTATTATTATGGGGCTGGTTTGTTGAATTCTATTTGTTGAATTCTAACCCTAAAAACCAACGAGTCACACACTAAGCATAGCAATTTTATCAAACGGTCAATCGAATTTTTATTTAACCTTATAGAATTCAAATTAGAATTGCTAGTTT